ATTGATTCTTGAATACCTACTATGGTAGAATATTCATGTGGTATTTTCTCAGATTTTGCACGTGTGATACATGTTCCCTCTATTTCTCCGAGCAAAATTCTTCGCATTGCAATGCCTATTGTATCGGCTTGGCCTTTCATAAGTGGAGACAGAATAAAGCGTCCATAATAAAGACGCTTACTGTCTACTCTTGATTCAACACACTTCCACTGTAGTGTCCGAGTAGATACTTTTACTTTTTCTCGAACCATAGTAATATATTTTGATCAAACTCTTGAATTAATTGTTTATTTCTCTTGAAATCTCTTTCTTTAATGTTTATTTATTTTTAGTTTTACACACGTCTTTTTTTAGGAGACCTACATCCATTATGTGGCATAGGGGTTACATCCCGTATAAACCCTAATAGTATACCACTTCTACGAATAGCTCTTAATGCCGCATCTCTTCCGAGACCGGGACCTTTTATCATGACTTCTGCTCGTTGCATGCCTTGATCCGCTACTGTTCGAATAGCATTTCCTGCTGCGGTTTGAGCGGCAAAAGGTGTCCCCCTTCGTGTACCCTTGAATCCACAAGCACCGGCAGAGGACCAAGAAATCACCCGACCCCGTACATCTGTAACAGTCACAATGGTATTGTTGAAACTAGCTTGAACATAAATAACTCCCTTTGGTATTTTACGAGCTCCCTTTGGTATTTTACGAGGATGCTTACTCGAACCAATACGTCCCTTTTTACGTGAACCAATTTTTGGTATAGGTTTTGCCATATTTGATTATTTTTAAAATCTAAGTCCGAAATATATGGATATATCCATTTCCTGTCAAAAAAGGATTCTTTACTATTTTCTAACTAGGATTAATATTCTATATTAATTGTATTCTATATTCTATTAATATAGAATTTTTGAAATATCAATCAATAATATTTCTTATAATACTTATAATATAGACTAGATTATTCTAATATAGAATCTAAATTATTCAATTTTTATGATTTAATATTTAATTGAATTTAATATTAATTGAATATTAATAAGAATAAGATTTTTTTTTAATTTAAATATAAATATATTTGATTTGTGCATTCGTTTTTTTAAATAGAAATCCCTTTTTTGTGAAAATATTATCCTTGTCTTTGTTTATGTCTTGGATTGGAACAAATTACTATAATTCGCCCTCGCCTGCGGATCAATCGACATTTTTCACAAATTTTACGAACAGAGGCTCCTATTTTCATATTTGTCATTCCTTAACTTAATGCCGAATCTATTTATTGGAAGAAAATAAGGTTTCCTTACATTTTTAACTTATAATTGTGCCCCAGAATGTTGAAGTTGAAAAACAGTCTAATTAAATTAACTGACTTATACTTCCATTTTTTACTTTCCCGGTCGTATACATATAAAATAAGAGAAGAGTCGCATTTTTTTGGAAACATAGCCTAGAATCTTATTTTTTCATTCTATTTCTATAAAGGAACCTGGAACATACCCTGAGAAGTGATTCAATAATTAAATCTTCATGAATTCTTTTTTTTTATTCTAGTTAAATCCTCTTCACGCATTCACTAATGTATGAGAAGTAATATTAGAAATCTGTGTTTTCTCTCTCTCTTTTCACAAAAAAAGATACAAGTTTTTCATATAATTCGAATAAATATCAGAAAAATTACCATATATAACATAAAACTTCTCCGCCGATTCTTTCTAATCGAGCCTCTCGATCTGTCATTATACCTCTAGAAGTAGAAAGAATTACAATCCCCATCCCTCCTAAAATTCTAGGAATTCGTTGATAGTTAGAATAGATTCGTAGACCAGGTGTACTGATCCTTTTTAAATTGAAAAAAGTTTTATATGATCCTTTCCTATTTCTTCTATACCGTAGAGTTAAAACTAAAAAGTATTTGTTGCTTTCCCGATGTTTTCTGACGTTTTCAACAAAGCCCTCTCGTAAAAGTATTTTCACAATGTTTTCGGTGATATTAGTAAGTGGTATTTGAACTGTTCTTTTTCTATTCATGTCAGCATTGCGTATTGAGGTTATTATATCAGCGATGGTATCTTTACTCACGATAAACGAAATTTTTTCTCCTTACTTTCGATATAATCAACGTGCTCCCATTTTTCTATTTTTTATTTTTGATTCAATAAAATATCTAATATTGAATATATTGAATATAAGAATATAATAATAAAATGAATATAAGAATATAATAATAAAATAATAAAATAAGACTCTATATATAGATAAGACTCTATATAGAAAATATTATTCTAATAGAATAATGTAAATATATATATAGAATACTCTAAAAATAGAATATTCGAAAATGAACTAATGAACTATTCTAAACTATATATAATATTGGAATTCGATATTTATAGAAGAATTCTATTTTTTTTTTTAATAGAATTCTTTTTTTTATTTATTCATTATTCATAGAATTTTATTCATAGAATTCTGAATTCGAATTTTGATTTTGAATATATATTTTCAATATATATATTTTATTTCACTCTTTTTTCTTTTTATTTTTTTTCTATTATTATTTTAATATTTTTTGGCTTATGAAATTTAGTTTATGAAATATAAATGAAATCATAAACTATTATACATAAATTATATATAATTTATAATATATATAATATAAAATAATTACTATATATTAATTACTACTTGTCATACTTAATATATATATACTTCTAATAAATAATATATATATGTATATATATATACATATATATACTTCTAAATATATATAGATATATATATATACTTCTAAGAAATAATATATACTAAGAAATAATATATATATAATAATACTTTTAATATTTAAAATTAAAAATATATAATAATGATTACATATAATAATGATTACACAAGGTATATATGTGAGATAAAATCTATTAATTAATCTATTTCATTCATATTCATTCAATTCATAGATATCTATATTACGATTTCGTATTATAATACCTCGGGTGCTAATGAAACTATTTTAGTGAAATTCAACTGTCTCAATTCCCGGGCTATTGCGCAAAAAATTCGAGTTCCTTTTGGATTTCCTTCTTGATCAATGACAACCGCAGCATTATCATCATACTGTATTATTATACCGTTGCTACGTTTGAGTGCTTTACAAGTACGTACAATTACAGCTCTGATCACTTCTGATCTTTCTAAAGGCGCATTTGGTACTGCTTCTTTGATTACAGCAACAACAATGTCACCAATATAAGCATACCGTCGATTACTAGCTCCTATGATTCGAATACACATCAATTTGCGGGCTCCGCTATTATCGGCTACATTTAAATGGGTTTGAGGTTGAATCATATCATTTTTTTATCTTTCAGTCAAAAAGTTGAAGTAAAAAAAAATATTCTGTGTTCAAAAAAAAAGAAACCCACAATTGCAATTTTTTTTTCATACTAAAGACCTCTTTCCTTTCGTTCTAATGATTATCTTGAAAGAATGAATTGAGTTCGTATAGGCATTTTGGATGCTGCTAGTGAAATCGCCTTTCTAGCTATATTTTCTGCGACCCCGCCGATTTCATAAAGTATTTTGCCGGGTTTAACGACAGCTACCCAATATTCGGGAGATCCTTTTCCCGAACCCATACGCGTTTCGGTAGGTCTTACTGTAACAGGTTTGTCTGGAAATATGCGTACCCATATTTGTCCACCCCGGCGGACATTTCGTGACATTGCCCGCCGCCCCGCTTCTATTTGTCTAGATGTGATCCAAGCGGGCTCAAGTGCCTGAAGAGCATATTTTCCGAAGCAAATATGATTACCTCGATAGGATCTTCCTTTCATTCTTCCTCTATGTTGTTTACGGAATCTGGTTCTTTGGGGGTTATAGTTGATGGTTGTTTCTCAATTCCATCTCTATTACAAAACCGTACATGAGATTTTCACCTCATACGGCTCCTCGCGAATGAATCGATTCAAAAATATTTAACCGATAAAATAATATACAATAAGATACATATGTTTAATGAATAAGATAATAGAATCACGGGATTTTTTGACATTTCATAGAATCTATTGATCTATTAGAAATTTGTATATCTTGCTTTGATATATAACGAAATATGTATTCTTATAGACAATTTTTTCTATTCGTATCTAACTAGATAATGTTGTTTTGGTATAAGATTCTAACGAATCTGTATTTGTCTTTTCTTTTTATTATCGTTTATTATCATATCGGATTGGCAAAAATTTCTAAATTCAAAAAAATCCAAATTTTCGCGGGCGAATATTTACTCTTTCATTATCAATTTCAGATGTAATGTAGGGTTAGCCCACAACTCCTCAAAAAACAATGGATTGGTTCTTAGTTCCTTCCGCCATCCCACCTAATGAATCATTAAGATTTGTTTTTAATATAATCTTAGGTATTCGCAGGTTCCGTCGTTCCCATCGCTTTTCGATTTATGGTTAGGTCTGAATTCTACAATGGAGCCTCTCTAAAAATATTTTCTAAGAATATTTTATTTTAATAAGATTTTCTTATTTATTTGATTCTTTTTTGTTGAATCAACCTTCTCAGTTTTTATTGATTCGCGGCTCTTGATTCGTTTGTTCTAGGAATATATTCATCCATATATGGATGAATTTTTTATATCGATGCTTTATTACACTACCTTTTATGAGATGACCCATAGACCTTTACATATTAGAATTCTATATCATTGATATTTTTTGTCTCTCTTTCTTTCACCCCTTCATTTATCTGTATATTCTTATTGCTTTACAACTCATAACTTTCTTTTTTATGAAATATTTTATTTCAGTTGCTATAATTATATCACCAATATATCATCTTTATTTCGATTTTATATTTTTTTGACCGGTTATTTATATCCAGATAATGCGAAGCGATGAGTAGGTTATTAGTTATTTATTAATTAATTCTACGAATTTTTGTTGAAATTTAACCACTCTAAACTAAAAAAAAACCAACGAGTCGCACACTAAGCAT